GATTGACCTCCTCCTTGTAGGAGGTCAAATTTCAGTTGCAATTCTACTTTGTTTTGTTAAATTCTTTCATTGTAATTCGACATAAAATAAACGGAATCACGCTCTGTAGGATTTGAACCTACGACATCGGGTTTTGGAGACCCGCGTTCTACCGAACTGAACTAAGAGCGCTTTCTTATATCATATAACAGTAGATACAATTGTAAAGAAAATTATTTTTTCCCGGAGGATTCTTGTGTACGTATAGTATGTAAAAATGAAAGATTATGTCCAAAAATTCCCGATCTTACTCAATGAATCTCTCGTAAATGTCCATAGGAGAAAGAATAGGTAGGGATGACAGGATTTGAACCCGTGACATTTTGTACCCAAAACAAACGCGCTACCAAACTGCGCTACATCCCTTTTAAAAATTGTTGTACAGTGTCATTCTATAAAATCCATGTCTTGTTTTCCACACATCCTTCTTTCTTCTCTTACTCTTATAGGTAGAGAATGTTCTTGTAATCTTTTTTAGGGGGGCGGCAAAATTTAATCTGCTGGGTCGTTGTACATATGCATTTTAGTTAGTAATTTCTAATTCTAATTTCATTTCAAGCAAAAACAAATGATCTTGAACTAAAAGATCGGGTTATCTAGGATCTATGTATTAGAATATCGAACTAGAACTATATATGTATTACAATATAAAATAAAAAAAAAAAATACAAATAAATAAGAAAAAAAGAATAAAATAAGAAGGAGGATTTTCAATGCGAGATATCAAAACATATCTCTCAACGGCACCTGTGCTAACCACTCTATGGTTTGGGTCTTTAGCAGGTCTATTGATAGAAATTAATCGTTTATTTCCGGATGCCTTGTCATTCCCTTTTTTTTAATCCTGATTGAATTCTTGTATTGATCTGTGAAAAAATGAAGAATATTTGAAATACAATTCTACGTAACATGTCTCCAATTTCGCTCCCTTTTTCTTTCCTATCCTAAAAAAAAAAGAGAGTGTATCGAACTTCAGTCAAAATACAGTGAATCTACGATAGAATTTGGGGGAAAAGAAATGGAAATGTGGATCCAGTCGTTTAGGGGCGGTTACACGAAATTCTAATATAGAAAGAAGAAAATACTGAGATTAGGATAGGAATAATTCATAGTTAGAAAAGATTGTATTAATTAATTATTACGATATTCTTAATATTCTTATATATATGACTCTCTTTCTTTAGAGTTATAGTAATTCATAGTGATTCTATTTTCTATTATAGTACTTCGAAGTCATTCAAATTCTAATAATTCGAAAAAGAAAAGATTTACGAATTTTATTTCTAGTTAGTAACTTTTATTAATCTAAATATAGAATATAGATTCTTTTTTTTTCTTTTTATTCGTTTTGGGTCAAAAAGAAAATGAAGAGAGTTCTAAAGTGAAGTCGATCCAAAATGAAAAGGAGGTTCATGGCCAAGGGTAAAGATATCAGAATTATAGTGATTTTGGAATGTACCTGTTGTGTTCGAAAGGGTGTCAATAAAGAATCGCCGGGCATTTCTAGATATATTACTCAAAAGAATCGACATAATACACCCAATCGATTAGAATTTAGAAAATTTTGTCGCTATTGTCAAAAGTATACGATTCATGGGGAAATAAAGAAATAGATGGAACGGAATGCGTGTGTTATTTTTCCAAGTAGCGGGAAGAGTAAGAACTTTACATCTTAACATTAACATATATAATACAAACCAAATCCTATTTTGGTCGAATCTTAAATGAATAAGAAAAAAGAATAGAATTCTATTTTCTAGATCCTTTTATATATAAGGAATAAACAAACAAGGAATAAGCAAACCATGGATAAATCCAAACAACCTTTTCGTAAATCCAAGCGATCTTTTCGTAGGCGTTTACCCCCAATTGGATCGGGGGATCGAATCGATTATAGAAACATGAGTTTAATTAGTCGATTTCTTAGTGAACAAGGAAAAATCTTATCTAGACGGACGAATAGGTTGACCTTGAAACAACAACGATTAATTACTATTGCTATAAAACAAGCTCGTATTTTATCTTCGTTACCTTTTCGTAATAATGAGAAACAATTGGAGAGAGTGGAGTCGATCCCTAGAACTACTGGTCCTAGAACCAAAAATAAATAGAGATACTCCTCAAAACTCCAATAGGAAATCAAGCTCATATTAATATTAATGTTTTGCTCGAAAAAAAAAAATAGAATCCAGACTTTCTTCTTGTATTCTAAAAAAGGAAAAATGGGGAAGAAATCTTTTTTTCTTAAAAGATGTTCGTTTATTCCTACTAGTCAAATCTTAATTTCTTTTTCTTCTATCTTCCCGGAGTCCATTCTCCGGGAAATCCTGTTTCAATCATTCTTGTTTCCTGTATAATAGATTCTATTAAGATTCTTTTATTCCTTTATTTTATTTGTATTTGATTAATGATTTTATTTGAAATGATATCAAAACAATTCTTATTTGATAGGGCTAGTTGCGCAAGTATTTTACGATTCAGAAGCAATTGTCTCTTGTACAGATTGTGGATGAATAGGCTATAACTATAGAATATTCTATCCTCACGAGTTACCGCATTTATCCGAGTGATCCACAAACGACGAAAATCTCTCTTTTTCCTGCTCCTATCTCGATGAGAGGAAACCAAAGCTCTCATTCTTTGTTGAGTAGTCGTTCGAGTAAGTCTTGAATGAGCCCCTATAAAGGTTGATGCAAATAAACGAATCTTTTTTCGACGTCTTCGAGCTGTATATCCTCGTTTAACTCTGGTCATTGAATCAAATGAAACTTTCTTGAATATGAATAACTAATTGATTTCTCTTCTTTCAGTCATCCTTTTCCTCCGGTCGATTAATAACAAAACGGATTCTTCCGATATATAAAATAGAAATTCCAATGGCTTTTGCGACTATGACCTTCCCGACCACGATTTTTTCTTTCTTCATTTTTTCTTTCTTCAAAGTATCTCGCCTGAAAATAATAAATTCGACTGCTACTAAAGAAAAAAGAATAGTGGGTTCCCTCGTTTCTATGGCAACTTCTTAAACGGTGAGGTCCTCTCTATACACCGGAGCCTCTTCTTTCATTTCATCAAATTTTATTGTGAACTTGTATAATTCACACTCTTTGGCTCTACCCATCCATTTTTCAATTCTAATTAGAAAGTAATAGTCCTTTTCACAAAAAAGCTATCCATACAGTGACGGCATTTAATTCTGAAAGTTGGCTAGGTAGCTGACCCTGTTAGTCCGTTTTTTCAAGAATAGGAAAAGGAGCATAACCTTTTTCCTCCGCTTAATGGATAACTATTTGTTACCAATGGAGAATTCCTTCTCATCTCAAATGGAGTGATTGGATTTGCACCAATAGAAACCATAAATTCCTAACATAATTAGATAGAATTAGATAGCCGTCTTCCACTCTATCTATCCTAATTCATCGGTAGTGGTCGTTGATACTGGAAAAGATTTTTGCATTTCTTCAAACTCATGGTCTGAACTGAACGAGTCGCACATACAACCTAGTACATGTTCCTCGACGCTGAGGACATCCTCGAAGAGCGGGAGATTTCGTGACATTTCTTATTGGCTGTCTTGCGTTTCTAATAAGTTGTTTAATGGTTGGCATGGCATGTCTATAGAATCTCATTCTAGATAGAATAGAGCGGGTTGGCTTAGATCGATCTTAACCTGATGGTTGATGATTATGAATGATTTCTATTCACACGGAAATTTCAAATTTTGAAACGGAATTCGTATATTTATACGGAATCCCCAGTATTTGAATTTTCGACCGCTACAAGATCAACGATGCCATGAGCTTGGGCTTCTGTTGCTGACATAAAAACATCCCTTTCCATATCTTCGGATATAACCCATAAAGGGTTGCCCGTTCTTTGTACATAAACTTTTGTGAGAGTTTCGCGAAGTTTCAATAGTTCTTCTGCTTCCAGGATAAATTCCCCTGCTTGTGCCTCGTAAAAAGAACTAGCAGGTTGGTGAATCATAACCCTGATGATATTGATATAACATCATGAACGGTTCTTCTATCTATATATCGCACGATTGGGTTAAAGTAAGGGGGAATCAAAATAACAATAAAAAGAATTAAACAACCGTACGGGCATTTTTTGTACATTGCATACGGCTCTGCAATGGAATTTCTTGTTTTCGATAGAATTGATTCTATCAAAAAGAAGAAATAGAACCCATCCGATCCAAATCGTTAAATGATCCATTTACCACCCTTCTTTTCGTAGTAGTAAAAAAGATACTATGATGGTTCTGTTGCTTTATATATTTATCTCGTCTGTCGTTTGTTTAGCAATCCCAAAGTTTCTTTTTGATACGATCCAAGAAGGAGAAAATGATTTTTTCCATTTTTTTGACTCTTTCTCTCATAACATAAAAAGAAGAAAGATACTTCTGGTGTGGAAGAATAATGGTTTGTGACGCTGAAATTGACTCTTGTTTGACACATAAATCAAATTGGGAATAACTCTTCTTTCATACTACTATCTCGATACAAAATCTCATGTTAGAAAAAAAACAATAATGGTTTGTTCATATCGAACTCGAAGTGCCATGCTATTATTACTTATTCTTTAATTTGATTCATATTCGATACAGCGAAGGCATAGTATTCTTTTTTTCTCAAAGAAAAAAACTCATTGGCGCCAAGCGTGAGGGAATGCTAGACGTTTGGTAATTTCTCCTCCGACCAGAATGAAAGATCCCATTGAAGCGGCTAATCCCATACATATTGTATGTACATCCGGTGATACAAATTGCATAGTATCATAAATGGCTATTCCTGGTATTACCCATCCGCCTGGAGAATTTATAAACAAATAAAGATCCCTAGTATCATCTTCTATGCTGAGATATACCATGAGACCAACAAGTTGATTCGAGATCTCACTATCAACCTCTTGGCCTAAAAAAAGTAATCTTTCTCGATGAAGTCGGTTGATTAGGGCAAAATTGTATCCCTGAGGAACCGTACGTGCACCTTTGGATGCATACGGTTCGAAAGAATTGCGAAAAAAGAATCAATGTGTCGATTCCAGTCCTATTTCTTTTTTCTTTTTTACCATTCTAGAATGGTAAGTAAAAAAGAAAAAAGAATTTTATGAACTTATTGAACTAACTTCTCATTGATGTATTGTTTCATCGAAATTCAAATAACGATGTAAATTTCTTGTTCCTGAATGGGCCCTTTCAATTCTTTTAGGTTCTTGTTCTACTCCGGGGGAAGATTTTCCCGAATTCCATTTGCGCATATAGGTCAAATGATTCCAGTACCACTGTTTGATACCTTTCCCCAAAATATTCGATGTATTCATCATACTACTCCATTGGTAGGCAGTTTTATATAATACCTATAGTAAGTATAAGAAGAGTCTATGATAAAAGCGGTAATCGTGTAATCATCATCTATTCTACGTAATAGCTATTAGAGTCTATGATTATATTATAGTTCTATTTATAGTAAGTTCTATTATATTCTATTTAATTACTAATGAAGTTCAGAATTTATTAAGAATTTCATTAAATTTCTATTTTATTTTTATATTCTTTATTTACTATTTCTTATTTCTATTACTACATTATTACTACATTTACACTCCCATTATATTACTTTTACTTACTTTTACTCTTACCAATTTCCGATTGGGTATTCTCTGAACGGAGCCTGGATACTTTATTTTATCAGTCCAAGTAAACCATCAATTCTTTGAATTGATAATATTGATCCCCAATAGGAATTATTGTGCTTCACGCTCCAAACTATTGATGATTCAATCAATAAAATATTGAATATATCTTTATTGGATTGGGCGAAACAGAGAATACTCGATCGGGGGAGATAACGGGGAAATACCATATGACCAATATGTCTGACAAGTCGCACTATACGTCAACCCAAGCTGCATCTTCCTCTCCAGGACTCCGAAAAGGTACTTTTGGAACACCAATGGGCATTAATATAAAGAAAAAAATGAAGTACTATACTTTACTTTAATATGGAAACGTAACAATGGTTTGTTTTATTGTCTTCATCATTTTTTCTCTTTCTTTTCTATTTTGATATTCTATATCTATTTCTTTTTTCTTTTTATATCTTCTTTTATATCTTAGATATTCTATATATTCTATTTTTAGATCTTTTAATCTTCTTTCTAGTTAGAATCTTAGATTCTTAGATTATATATTTCTATTCTAGAAAATCTATAAAAAGAAAATCGAACTTAATACTTCCTATTATTATATAGATAGGACTGGAAGGTTCATAGAGGAAGACAGAATGAATAAAGAAATAGTATAACGAACGGGATCGATCGGATTAGCCGATTGTTCGAATGATTTCGAATTAGAAAAAAGTATCTATGCATTCTTTTTCCCTCAAAATCCTCCCATTGCGTATTGGTACTTATCGGGTATAGAATAAGATCTGTTTCTCTTTGTTCTTATAAATAGAAATAACTTCTCTTTCTATTTCATTAAAAAGAAAAGAAGGGAATAAAAAGAAATATCAATCCTTTCCTATACAAAATCTACCGAACAGGTGAAATACACGGTCTAGTCTTTTACAATGCGATAAAGTTACATAATGTCTATTTCTTTTTCAGAAAGGGGTATTTACATGGGTTTGCCTTGGTATCGTGTTCATACTGTTGTATTGAATGATCCCGGTCGATTACTTTCTGTCCATATAATGCATACAGCTCTAGTTTCTGGTTGGGCCGGCTCGATGGCTCTATATGAATTAGCGGTTTTTGATCCCTCTGACCCTGTTCTTGATCCGATGTGGAGACAAGGCATGTTCGTTATACCCTTCATGACTCGTTTAGGAATAACCAATTCGTGGGGGGGTTGGAGTATCTCGGGAGGAACTATAACGAATCCGGGCATTTGGAGTTATGAAGGTGTGGCAGGGGCACATATCTTGTTTTCTGGCTTGTGCTTCTTGGCAGCTATCTGGCATTGGGTATATTGGGACCTAGAAATATTCTGTGATGAACGTACGGGAAAACCTTCTTTGGATTTGCCCAAGATCTTTGGAATTCATCTATTTCTCTCAGGAGTCGCTTGCTTTGGCTTTGGTGCATTTCATGTAACAGGCTTATATGGTCCTGGAATATGGGTGTCTGATCCTTATGGACTAACTGGAAAAGTACAATCTGTAAATCCAGCGTGGGGTGCCGAAGGTTTTGATCCTTTTGTTCCGGGGGGAATAGCTTCTCATCATATTGCAGCAGGTACATTGGGCATATTAGCGGGTCTATTCCATCTTAGTGTCCGTCCGCCTCAACGTCTATACAAAGGATTACGCATGGGTAATATTGAAACTGTGCTTTCCAGTAGTATTGCTGCTGTCTTTTTTGCAGCTTTCGTTGTTGCTGGAACTATGTGGTATGGTTCAGCAACTACCCCAATCGAATTATTTGGCCCCACCCGTTATCAGTGGGATCAGGGATACTTCCAGCAAGAAATATATAGAAGGGTTGGGGCCGGACTAGCCGAAAATCTGAGCTTATCGGAAGCTTGGTCTAAAATTCCCGAAAAATTAGCTTTTTACGATTACATTGGTAATAATCCGGCGAAAGGGGGATTATTCAGAGCAGGCTCAATGGATAATGGAGATGGAATTGCTGTTGGGTGGTTAGGGCACCCCATATTTAGAGATAAAGAAGGGCGCGAACTCTTTGTACGTCGTATGCCTACCTTTTTTGAAACATTTCCGGTAGTTTTGGTAGATGGAGACGGAATTGTGAGGGCCGATGTTCCTTTTAGAAGAGCAGAATCCAAGTATAGTGTTGAACAAGTAGGGGTAACTGTTGAATTCTATGGTGGCGAACTCAATGGAGTCATTTATAGTGATCCTGCTACTGTGAAAAAATATGCTAGACGTGCCCAATTAGGTGAAATCTTTGAATTAGACCGGGCTACTTTGAAATCCGATGGTGTTTTTCGTAGCAGTCCAAGGGGTTGGTTCACTTTTGGGCATGCTACGTTTGCTTTGCTCTTCTTTTTCGGACACATTTGGCACGGCGCCAGAACCTTGTTCAGAGATGTTTTTGCCGGTATTGATCCAGATTTGGATGCTCAAGTGGAATTTGGAGCATTCCAAAAACTTGGAGATCCAACTACAAGGAGACAAGTAGTCTGATACAAAAGACCTTTGCCATCTTTTTCCTCTATTTCTTTTTTCTTTTATTCTAGTATTTAGAATATAGAAATTGAGATTTATATATTTATATAGAGTATTTAGCTATTTAGTATTTCTAATTTGTGAATAATTTTCTATTTTCTTATATTTTTATTATTTTTATGTATTATTTTTATATAGAAATTAGAAATAGAAATAGAATAATAAGATAATAAGAATAGAATATAAATATAGAAGAAATAGAATCTAATCTAATAGTAATAAGATATGACTATATATATTATAGTATATATACATACTATATAGTTAGTAATATTAGTAATAGTAAATTGTAAATCTCAATTTCTAATTTATTTAGTAAATTATCCAAAATGAATAGGTGTGGAAGCTATAATTGTAAACCACGATCGAATCTATGGAAGCATTGGTTTATACATTCCTCTTAGTTTCGACTTTAGGGATAATTTTTTTCGCTATCTTTTTTCGAGAACCACCTAAAGTTCCAACTAAAAAATGAAATGATTTTTCATTTTTTCCATTGAAGTAATGAGCCCCTATATGAATATTGGGGCTCATTACTTCAACTAGTCCCCATGTTCTTCGAAGGGATCTCTTAATTTTTGAGAGGGTTGCCCAAAAGCGGTATATAAGGCATACCCAGTAAAGCTTACAAGTAAACCGGATATGGAGATGGCGACTAGGGTTGCTGTTTCCATTTTTTCGATAATTTCAAGATCACAAAGGATCACGATAATGTCGTTTATTTACAACTACAACGGAATGGTATACAAAGTCAACACATTTCAACCCATGATAAAAGAGGATTTATGGCTACAAAAACCGTTGAGAGTAGTTCTAGATCTGGGCCAAGACGAACTGGCGTAGGGAGTTTATTGAAACCATTGAATTCGGAATATGGAAAAGTAGCTCCAGGGTGGGGGACTACACCACTTATGGGAGTTGCAATGGCTCTATTTGCAATATTTCTATCTATTATTTTAGAAATTTATAATTCATCTGTTTTACTGGATGGAATTACAATTAATTAGTTCATAAAAACTATAAAGTCTTAGTTTTTCAATCAAAAAAGATTATTTTACTTATACTTAACTTAATGCTTAAAATACTTACTACTTCAACTTAAGATTACCTAAGACTTGGATTTATAGACCATTCTGGTAGTTCGATCGTGAAATTTATTTGTTTCGATATTTCATTTCCGGAATATGAGCGTGTGACTTGTTATAATTGATCCTATTGATAATACAGAGAATGGACCTGTCATCTCTATCAAGATGATTCTACCTCGTCAGATATTTCTTCTAGTCTCTGGAGCACGGACTATATAGAATAGATCAAGAAAAGAAATATTTGAACTATGATTCATACCTATTATTCAGACCTCGCAACCGGATTAAAAAAATGGAAATAGGTCTTTTATAAATCAAAAAATTTTTTCCTTCATACTTCTTTTGACCGAAAGAAATCTCTTTCTCTAGATTTTGTTGAGTTATTACATTCATTAAAGAAGTGATGATCAAATGGTTTTTACTCAGAAAACCTTTGAGTTTAGCTTTGGTTTTCTTAAATCATCGTGGTTTTAGTATGAATCTGAGGTTTCAATTGATTCATAGGGTCTCAACAAGAGAATTCCTATCAAAAAAAAGATAGGTAAGAGAAGATTCAAGAGGCCTGTCAGGATTAACATAAAGAAAGATGGATGAGCCAACTTGAGATTGTATTTCTTGGCATTATCATCACAAAGAAGAGATTCCGGATTTTTCTTACTTCGTATCTTTTGGTCAAATCGAGTCAAGCGGCTAAGCCACAAGAAGTTTTAAACTCTCTATTCCATATCCGTTGAAACTAGTATTTGTGTGTTTCGGCTTGAGCCGTACGAGATGAAATTCTCATATACGGCTCTCAGAGGGGGAGTCTTTCTTGGGTTACCTATCTCAATAAAGTATATGATTGGTTCGAGGAACGTCTCGAGATTCAAGCGATTGCAGATGATATAACTAGTAAATATGTTCCTCCTCATGTCAACATATTTTATTGTCTAGGAGGAATTACACTTACTTGTTTTTTAGTACAAGTAGCTACGGGTTTTGCTATGACCTTTTACTATCGTCCAACTGTTACAGAGGCTTTTTCCTCTGTTCAATACATAATGACTGAGGCCAACTTTGGTTGGTTAATTCGATCAGTTCATCGATGGTCAGCAAGTATGATGGTTCTAATGATGATCTTGCATGTATTTCGTGTGTATCTTACGGGTGGTTTTAAAAAACCCCGCGAATTAACTTGGGTTACAGGGGTGGTTCTGGCTGTATTGACCGCATCTTTTGGCGTAACTGGTTATTCCTTACCTCGGGACCAAATTGGCTATTGGGCAGTAAAAATTGTAACAGGCGTGCCTGAAGCTATTCCTATAATAGGATCGCCTTTGGTAGAATTATTACGTGGAAGTGCTAGTGTGGGCCAATCCACTTTGACTCGTTTTTATAGTTTACATACTTTTGTATTGCCTCTTCTTACTGCCGTATTTATGTTAATGCACTTTTCAATGATACGTAAGCAAGGTATTTCGGGTCCTTTATAGAGAAGGCAGATCATAGATATTTGTAATTTATCATATTGGGGAGGAACAAGAGTCTTTCATTGCTACAAATATGGATTATTGAAAAATAAGGCATGTTATTTGGATACTTCTATTCAACTCTGAAGTATTGTTTATTTGATACGAATAAAATAGTTGAAGTATATTTTCCTAAAAGAGGATGGATTATGGGAGTGTGTGACTTGAACTATTGATTGGTCCATGCAGATATATGATTTTATCCGCCACGTTGGAATTCACAACCCAATGTGTCTTCGCATCCAACCATCACGTAAGTCCCCTTATGTAGCATAGGATAGACCGGTTCGCTTGAGGAGAATATTTTCTATGATCATACCCGAATCATGTCATGCATGAACAGGCTCCGTAAGATCCCTAGAATAAGTGATGTGGAATCCAATGTTCTATTTATTCCACTTTGTTTCATTTTTCTTTTTTTTTTCTTTTAGTAATTTTCTTATAATTAATTGCTAGTATTAGTATTTCATATTAATTTGATAGTAATCTTAGTAAGTTTTTTATAGTATGTAGATGCATTCATTTCCTCTGCATCGACCCTGATCTATGATACTATCGGAGTTAAATAAGGGATCTAAGGAAGCACAGGGGCTAGACTTTATTAGTAACAAGTAAAAACTTTGTATTTTTTTATGTAACACAATCGAGATGTTGTGGGGATAAATACCAACCAAAAGACATGAATGAGACAATCCAAAAAGCACTTGATCATGATCGAATTTGTAAGCCTACTTGGATATTGAGCATTTCCTTGTTGCCAGAACTGAATTCTTTACAATGAATCGTTGCAACTCGGGGAAATGGAATTTGATAAATCTTTTCTTACATAGAGTCATTCTACATTATATATGTAGATATGTATGAAATATAGAAATATAGATATTCTATGGACCTAGGACCTATTTATGTTCTATGGATCTATTTCTGTAATTCTTTTGATTCTTGCTCGAGCCGGATGATAAAAAATTCTCATGTCCGGTTCCTTTGGGGGATGGATCTACAATAATTCACCTATCCAAATAACAAAGAAACCTGATTTGAATGATCCTGTATTAAGAGCTAAATTGGCTAAAGGGATGGGACATAATTATTATGGAGAACCTGCATGGCCCAATGATCTTTTATATATCTTTCCAGTAGTAATTCTAGGCACTATTGCATGTAATGTGGGCTTAGCAGTTCTAGAGCCGTCAATGATTGGTGAACCGGCGGATCCGTTTGCAACTCCGTTGGAAATATTACCCGAATGGTACTTTTTTCCCGTATTTCAAATACTTCGCACAGTACCCAATAAGTTATTGGGTGTTCTTTTAATGGTTTCAGTACCAATAGGATTATTGACAGTACCTTTTTTGGAGAATGTCAATAAATTCCAAAATCCATTTCGTCGTCCAGTAGCTACAACAGTCTTTTTGATCGGTACCGCAGTAGCTCTTTGGTTAGGTATTGGAGCAACTTTACCTATTGAGAAATCCCTAACTTTAGGTCTTTTTCAAATTGATTAAACCGTTAAATACCACGACATAGGTATCTAAGGAAGATCCAGAAAGGGATCTTCCTTAGATACCTATATCTTATTATGATATATTCTGCAAATATATGGACCGTGTCGAAGATTAAAAACTCATTCTATTCTTTTTTATTTCTAAAAACTAAAAAATGAAAAAAAAAGTCCAATGGATTTAAAATGAAAACTTTTTCTTAGGTAAATTGATTGCAAAATGCTTCTGTAGAGTGCCCAATATCTGTTTTACATCTTCTATGCGAAAATCTTCCATTTTCATAAGATCTTCTTGACTGTGACTCAAAAGGTCCAATAATGTATGTATATTGGACCTTTTGAGACAATTATAGGTCCTGGAAGACAATTCTGATTGGTCAATAAAAATACATGTCAATGGAATTCCTTTTTTGTTTTTCTTAAGATTAGTGAATCTGTCTTGAAAGGAAAAAGCGGGTAGATTCCATCTGTTTTCATTTTCCTTGAAATTCATGTCCTCTTCCTCTGCATGTAGAAAAGGAATCAATAAATTTATCAAATTACGAGAAGCTTCATAAAGTGCTTCTTTAGGAGTTAAACTTCCATTCGTCCATATTTCTAGAAATAGTATCTCTTGTTTTTCATTCCCATTCCCATAAGAATGAATACTATGATTCGCATTTCGAACAGGCATAGATACAATATCTATAGGATAACTTCCATCGTGAGAGTCATTTGTGGATTTCATACGATATCCGCGATCTCTCTTGATTTGTAATTCAATACACAAATCAATTGGTTCTGTCAGGTTAGCTATATGCTGTGTCGTGTCAACTATTTCTACAGAAGGTGGTGAGATGATATCTTGAGCTGTTATATATTTTGGACCCCTGACGCAAATGGATGCGTCCCTAACTCCATATAGATTACTTCTCAATACAATCTCTTTCAAATTTAGTAAAATATCATGTATTGATTCTTCAATACCCGCTATCGTAGAATATTCATGCAGCACATTTTCAGATTTTGCACGTGTGATATATGTTCCTTCTATTTCTCCAAGTAAAGCCCTTCGTATAGCAATACCTATAGTATAAGCTTGACCTTTCATAAGCGGGGACAGAGCAAAACGACCATAATAAAGACGCTTGCTGTCTACTCTTGATTCAACACATTTCCACTGTAGTGTTCGAGTGGATCCTGCTACTTCTTCTCGAACCATACTATTATTTTTCTTTTCTTTATGATTATTGGATCAGATCATTGAATCATTTATTTCTCTTGGAATCTCTTGAATTCTTATTTCTACACACGTCTTTTTTTAGGGGGGCGACATCCATTATGCGGCATGGGTGTTACATCACGCACGAAACTTAATAGCATCCCATTTCTACGAATGGCTCGTAATGCCGCATCTCTTCCGAGACCTGGACCTTTTATCATAACTTCTGCTCGTTGCATACCCTGATCAACTAATGTACGAATAGCGTTAAATGCCGCGGCTTGAGCAGCATAGGGTGTTCCTTTTCTTGTGCCTCTGAATCCAGAAGTACCTGCGGAAGCCCAAGAAACCACCCGACCTCGTACGTCTGTAACAGTTACAATAGTATTGTTGAAACTCGCTTGAACATGAATAACTCCTTTTGGTATTCTACGTTCATTCTTATTTGAACCAATACGTGCATTCTTACGTAAACCAATTTTTGCTATAGGTTTTGTCATATTTTATTAGATCATATTCATAAGAATAAAAGAAAGAAGAATCAGAAATCTACAGAAAGATACGGGGATATCCATTTCATATGAAAACGAATCCTTTCTTCTTTCTTTTTACATGTACATGGGTTTGAAAAAGTACTTGATTTATAACTTGAGAAGGATTACCCCTGTCTCTGTTTATGTCTCGGATTGGAACAAATTACTCTAATTCGCCCTCGCCTACGAATCAAGCGACATTTTTCACAAATTTTACGAACAGAAGCCCTGATTTTCATATTTCTCATTCCTTCATTTCATTCTGAATCTATTTTTTTGGAAAAAAAAATAGAATCAGTTTATTGCATTTTTGAACTTCGAATTATATCCCTACGAAAAGGATGTTTAAAAGAATGATCTAATCGTTCGAATCTTTTTTGCGAAGTCTATAAATTATACGCCCCCTGGTTGAATCATAACGACTCATTTCGATTTTGACTCTATCTCCGGGTAGTATACGTATAAAACTGCGCCGGATTCTCCCTGAAATATAACCTAGAATTAGATCTTCATTATCTAACCGAACTCGGAACATACCGTTGGGAAGTGATTCAGTAATTAAACCCTCATGAATCAATTTTTGTTCTTTCATTCCAGGGAACCCCCTTTAAGTATCAACTAATAGAGGAAGAGTTCTATAATTCACTTCTCCTCTCTATTTTACAAATAGTAACTTCGAGAGAAAATTAGGGTACCCCAGGAGAATCACCATATATAACACAAAATTTCTCCTCCAATTTTTTCTAGTCGAGCTTCTCGATCTGTCATTATACCTCGAGAAGTAGAAAGAATTACAATTCCCATTCCACCTAAAATCTTAGGAATTCGTTGATAGTTGGAATAGATTCGTAGACCGGGTCGGCTTATACGCTTTAAAATCATTTTATTCCCTTTCCTAGTCTTTCTATGTCGTAAAGTTGAAACCAAAAAATTTTTTTTACTTTCTTGATGTTTTCGAACGTTCTCAATAAAACCTTCTCGTAAAAGTATTTTCACAATGTTTTTAGTGATATTAGTAGATACTATTTGAACTCTTCCCTTTTGATCTATGTCAGCATTTCTTATAGAAGTTATTATATCGGCAATAATGTCCCTACCCATGACGAACTATAGTTATTGGTGCCTCCTCATTTTGATATAATCAACATGCTTCTTTTTTTTGTTTTCTTTTTTATTGAATTTTTTTTTTTGAAATTATTCAATTCTAATAAATTATTCAAAATCTCAAATATATGCATGAGACACAATCTATTAATCGGATCTATTTCATATATTTGAATATTCTATTTTCTATATCATAGAATAGATAGGATATATCCTATTTTCATCTATAAGACTTCGGGTGCTAATGAAACTATTTTAGTAAAATTCAACTGTCGCAATTCCCGAGCAATCGCACCAAAAATTCGAGTTCCTTTTGGATTTCCTTCTTGATCAATGATAACCGCTGCATTGTCATCATATCGTATTATCATGCCGTTGTCACGTTTGAGTTCTTTACACGTGCGTACAATCACAGCTCTAATTATTTCTGATCTTTCTAGAGGCATGTTGGGCACTGCTTCTTTGATTACAGCAACAATAACATCGCCAATATGAGCATATCGGTGATTGCCGGTTCCTATGATTCGAATACACATCAATTCTTGAGCTCCACTGTTATCCGCTACATTCAAAAGGGTCTGAGGTTGAATCATATCATTTTTATTTGAATCTCTTATTTCAATGCAAGGGATAATGGAAAAAAGAAATATTGTCTGTCCAGAGATAAAGAAATCTGTGGTTGTTTTTTCATTCTCAATACTCCTTCCTTCTTCTTTTACTTTTGTTTACCTATCCTGAAATAACAAATTGAGTTCGTATAGGCATTTTGCATGCAGCTATTTCCATAGCAGTTTTGGCTACAGTTTCTGATACTCCACTCATTTCATAAAGTATTCGGCCCGGTTTAACAACGGATACCCAATATTCGGGGGACCCCTTGCCCGAACCCATACGTGTTTCTGTAGGTCTTACAGTAACAGGTTTGTCGGGAAAGATACGTACCCATATCTTTCCGCCACGACGTGCATATCGTGTCATTGCTCTTCGCCCTGCTTCTATTTGTCTAGCTGTGATCCAAGCAGGTTCAAGTGCCTGAAGAGCATATCTGCCAAAACAAATATGGTTGCCTCGGCAAGATATTCCCTTCATTCTACCTCTATGTTGTTTACGAAATCTGGTTCTTTTGGGGTTATAGTTGATGGTTTTTTATGAATTCCATCTCTACTGCAGAGCCGGACATGAGAGTTTCTTCTCATCCAGCTCCTCGCGAATGAAATGATTCAAGAATCTTAAATATACACATGTATTTTTGTATTTCATTCTATCAAAATGAAAAGAAAGAATATACTAATTTTTTTTATATTGAATTTGTTACATAGGTAACTTTATATATAACTAACTAGATAACTAGGTATTTTTGTTTATATATAATGCTTCTTTCTTTTATCAAGATTTCTAAAGTATTTTACTTTACCTCTATTTCAATTGAATCACGCCAATAAATGAAAATCCTTAAATGAAATAAAAATTAAAAAGAAAAAAAAGGTTTCGCGGGCGAATATCGACTCTTTCCTCCTTCATTTGTAGGATCAATCCATGACCATTCAGAAGAAATACATTTTTCTTGGTTCATTTCGCCATCCTACCCAATGAATCATTAGGATTCATTCGTTTTCAAGAAAATCCTATGTAGTCACAGGTTCCATCGTTCCCATAGCTTCTCCATTAATGTTTAGGCTTGAACTCTGCAATGGAGCTCTCAACAAAATCTCTTATTTGTTTCCGAGTCAATCTCCTCAGTTTTTCTTAACCCGAAGCTCGATTCAATTATTCTCTATTTTCTATTCTTTCTATTCTTATTTGAATTTCTTTGATTTTATTTTTGTTTATTTATTATTTATTCTATTTTATTTTATCTTTTTATTCTATGTTTCTATTTTCTTTCTATTTTTTATTTGTATATTTCTTATTCTATTGTATTGTAATTGTATATTTTGTATTTTTATTTTATATTGATGTTGATGCTTTATAACACTGCCTTTTTTATGGGGTAATTTTTCATAAACCATACATATGGGAATCATATATCGTTGAGATCTTTATTCTCTCTTTCTATCATCCTTCCATTTTTCCACATCCCTTTTTTTTTTCACAATTCATAATCAGATTTCTTTTTTATGAAAAGAATTTCAGTTGCTACAATGCTACAACTATATGATCGATTCAGTCATATAGTGACTATTTCTTGGGATCTCGACAATACGAAGCAATAAGTTGGTTTTAGTTTTAGTTTCTTTAGTTTTGATAGTTATTAATTTTATAGTGGGGTTAGCCTGTTTTTTTTTTAATCTCAATTCTAAAGAAAAAACTAACGAGTCACACACTGAGCAT